AAGATTTAGTTACGATTAGAAATATCCTTTTCTATCTTCATCCATGGACCCTTTACTTAATATTCATTCAATTGGCAGTTGATCCAATTTCCCAATTTTGTTTCGCAAGTTCAGAATCCAATTTTTCAATTTTTCAGTGAACTTTGGATAGAAATCGCGAGAATTTATTTTTTCCCCGAATGGATTATTCAGAGGTAAAGGATTAAATTCCTTTAAGAAATTAAAGTTTTTGGTCGGAATATGAATTAAACCGAACGACCTCTTAACTATTAAGGAGGTTCATAGAACGAATCACACTTTTACCACTAAACTATACCCGCTACAATGATATTATTGTATACAAATGAGCCTTTTGTCAAGCTAGGATCATAAAAAATCATGAAAATGAGAGTGATAACGTTTTGCACAAGGGTTTTCAATTTGATGAGATTTGGAGAAGAGGACTTATTTACAAGGCCTATCTTTTCGTGTGCGGGAAGAGTGTTGCTAGATACGCCTTACCAAAAGCGCTCAAAGCATAAAAAAAAATGCAGTGTCTAAAGTTTCATTTTTGTTATTCGAGAAAAGCAGTCAAGTAACTAAAAACGGAAGAAAAATGAATAGGACAGGGTACTTTTGATAGATTAAGTTCGATAAAGTTATCGAGTAAGGATGGAAATAGTCCTTTTTCTTTTGGGTCTTGCTTGAAATATAGTCAAAAAAGCTAGTAAGTCTTTTTTGTTGTCAAATAAGAGAAATTTCGCTAGAATTTGATGGAATCAAAAAAGGCCCGGTTGGGTAATGACCGGGCCGGGCCGTGGAAAGAAAAGGGCCTTTCGAAGAAAATCAAAGCAAGGAAGTCCTCGTTCTTTATCTTTCGTTTTCTTTATATTAGATCTTTTGAATTTTGACTTTATCGAAACGGAATAGCTAAGAAAAGTTTTACATATCTTGAGAATCAAAATAAAGAAGGAGAAAGAAAGACGGTTTTGAATCCTTTTTTCATGTGGAATGTAACATATTAATAATTATAATTATCTTTTTCAATAGGGAGAGATGGCTGAGTGGACGAAAGCGGCGGATTGCTAATCCGTTGTACGAGTTATTCGTACCGAGGGTTCGAATCCCTCTCTTTCCGTTTTCGTCGATGACTTGATATTTTCTTTTCTTTCAAATTTCACAAACCCCTTTTTCCTAGTTAAATGTGTGGAAGAGATAAAAAATCTTAAGAAAATGAAAAAATCAAGATCGAAAAACGAAAAAACCTTTATTCTTCACGTCCAGGATTACGTCCTGGGTCATTAGATAGGAATCCAAAGATGAAGAGAGAAACAAAGAATATTACTACTGTGTAAACGAAAAGTTTGAGCGTAAGCATTACACAATCTCCAAGAGCCTTTTTGGAAAAACGCGAAAAGATAATAGATCGTCCATTTTTCTATCCCATATTCTATTTTGACACCAAGAAATGAAGTGCTTTCTCGAACTCGAAAATAAGTCTATCAGGTCAAATAAGAGTCTTTGATTCCCCAAGATAACTTCATGCCCATAATGAGATATGGGCGTGGGACCCTAATTCTGTATAAAATCACATAGAAATTAAGGCCTTGCACTGGAAAAAGGGTCAGAGTGGGGAAATGTGGCGAGCCGGATTTGATTTCTCACGGCGATCAAAGAATTTCAACGTTTGCCTCAAAGATTGCTGCGGGAAAGACTTATTTGATCTTATCAATCGTTAGAAATTTTTCTCGAAGAAATCATGCATTTTCTAGGATAGTCTAGGATAGTATTAAGTATCTTATCGAAAACTTACAGCAGCTTGCCAAACAAAGGCTAAAAGAAAAAAGAAGAGGGGTATGACTGGCATAATATCTACGATTGGATTTAAAAAAGCATAGGCCTCGGGCAATTTGGCAAAGAAAAGACTAGTTGGATAAAGGGCAGAATTAAAACAGATACAGATCAAACTTAAGAGATTAAGCATAGCAGACATTTTGTTCTTGACGATAATTGCAATTTGATTGAGTTCTTGAGATAAGGAAAACGGAAGAAAGTAAGGTAGACAAAAAAATCTTTCTTTTTCTTTGAACCGGCCCAATCAAAAATCCTCCAATTCTCAAAGGCGAATAGAAGAAATCATATTTTCATCTACTATTTTAATTACATTCTATCTAATGATCAATAAATTCAGTGGAATTCTATATCTACACGGGTCAAATTCCTAGCACAAACTTAGAATTCCATTATCCCTTCTCTATAATCTCTTAGCGTAAAATTGTCGCTAGAGATTGGGGCGGGCCTTTACAAAGATTTATTGTAATAATATAATATAAATTATCTAAAAAAAATCAACGTGACACGGGTAGTTGCTAAAAATCTTTCTTTTTCGTATAATATGAATCATAAAATGAATCAAAAAATCGATGGGACAATGGGGCGTAGCCGAGTGGTAAGGCGACGGGTTTTGGTCCCGGTAATCGAAGGTTCGATCCCTTTCGTCCCAAAGGCCTAATCATAATTATTTCAAATCAAAGGCCTTTTCGACGTCGATAAGTAATTCGTTCCGCAATTTGTGCAAATCGTCCCAATTTTTCATTGAGATAATGGATATTTTCGATTCATTATTTATTTTTGAGGTATTTATTAAAAAAACAAGGAGGAGGGCTATGAATTCATCTGAGAAGAAAGACGTGGGGCCTAAGTGCCCTTGTTACTACTGTAGTACCTATCTTTCGGCAAATCGTCCGAAAGATTGCTATAATAGTCCGAAAGATTATTATAGTTAAAACTATAACCCTAAAAAGAAAAAGAATAAAAAAGGGGACGGGATAAATGGGAAGAGGTTTCCCGAGTTGGAAAAGGAAATTTTCCACAAACAGACGAAACTGGGCGAAAATTGCTTTCTGCTCGGAATAAAGCACGAACCGGCGCTCACGTGCCCCCGCCATGGGTACAAGCACTCGTACAATAAGGGTCATTGCGAGACTTGTAAGATTTTTTTGGAAGCCTTCCAATCGGGAAGTGGGGCAGGTGAAAGGTGGATCAATCAAAAGATCCAGCGCCTCTCAAAAAATCGTAAGGCGCTGGAGGCCTTCCAAGGGACCATAAAATCCCTCCTAAAGGAGGCCGCACAAAAAGAGCTCAATGCGTGGAACCTTGGATTTTGGCACGAAGCGTTACTGCGGTTGCAAAGGCTAAGTCCCGAGGATTGATAAAATGATTCTCTAAACGAATCAATCCTATGGTTCATAGAAAAAATCTTCCAGTCGAAGATTTATTCGGAAAAACAGACATTATTATGTCTATGTACCGACTGAACCAATGACTAGTCATGATTCCATAATTGAATCAGTTCCATAAGGGGTTCCAAATTAGAGGAATGTTATGGTTAAACTTCGTTTAAAACGCTGTGGTAGAAAGCAACGTGCGACTTATCGAATCGTTGCAATTGATGTTCGCTCCCGAAGAGAAGGAAGAGATCTTCGGAAAGTGGGTTTTTATGATCCGATAAAGAATCAAACGTATTTAAACGTTCCTGCTATTCTATATTTTCTTGAAAGGGGTGCTCAGCCTACAGAAACTGTTCGGGACATTTTAAAGCAGTCGGAGGTTTTTAACGAACTTTGCCCCAATCAAATAAAATGGAATTAATTTAAGGAAATAAGGGGGGTATATGCTACCCCTTTCTAGAACTTTTCTCTATTTTGTTTATTTATTGATTGACTAAATTCGAGATTTTTTCGACTTCTTATTTTTTCTTCCCCTAGCTAAACTTTTTTGTATCTATGGAGTGCCAATCTAACTCAAGTCCTTATTTTTTGGAATATTTTTCAACCGAATTTCTTATCTTTTTTCATTATATCCTTTTCTTAACCTTTATATTGACAACAATGCATTAACGAAATATAATGCAGCGTGATAAAGGGATCTCTTTTTTTATAACGGGATCTCTTTATTTCCGTCCCATTGGTTTCTTACTTTAGTCAAAATAAGGGGTTCGTTGGATGCGCTTTGATAGACGCATTTTTGCTTGAAAACGTGAATAACAATGACATAAGGAAGGATCTATCATTATTTCTGGTTTTTCTTTTATCGGAAAATTTCTTGTATTTTCATATGAGTTATTACGTTTTCTGTTCTTAATCGATTCTAAAATGGGTTTTTATGCTTTGATTCGCGCGTCGAATCATTTTTTTCATTTTGATTATATCTACATACTTTTTTCTTCTATTCGGGTTGCTAACTCAACGGTAGAGTACTCGGCTTTTAAGTGCGACTCGGATCTTTTACACATTTAGATGAAGCGATGAATTCATCCATACCATCGGTAAAGTTTGGAAGACCACGACTGATCCTAAAAGGGAATGAATGGAAAAAATAGCATGTCGTAGCAACCAAGAGTTCTGAGAATCTTTTCTTCTTTCCCGATCGGGACAAAACTTTGTTTAACTTATTGGAAGGGAGTCAAATGGATTCAATTTTAAGTTGGGTCGAATGAATAAATGGATAGAGCCCTCTGGCTTCAATTAATTTAATGAAATTATAAGGAACGAAAAAGCAACGAGCTCCTATTCTTAATTTGAATGATTACCCGATCTAATTAGACGTTAAAAATATATTAGTGCCTGAATACGGGTAAGGGCTTATCCGAGAAGCGGATTCTTTATTTTTTCATGAATCCTAAATATTAGCATTCTCCATTCCAGAATGGAGCTGTGTGCGTATAAGAAAGAGTAGATTGATAACAAAATTTCCAAAATCAAAAGAGCGATTGGGTTGAAAAAATAAAGGATTTCTAAACATCTTCTTAATCCTAGAACGAATATAAACGACTTCAAGAAAATGGCAAAAGAGAGGATCGCAAATCCGTTGATAAGTTTACCTGTATCCGAGGTATTGCTTCCTTAATCTTACTCGAAAAATACCTTGGTTTGACTGTATCGCACTCTGTATCATTTGATAACTCCCAAAATCCTCTACCTTTGGTTCAAATAGCATTCAAAATGGAGGAATTTCAAAGC